AATGAATTGCCTGAAAAAGGATTACCTTGATAGGGTAAAACATGTAATTTTAATAATTACATTCATTAAAATTATATTTAATAGAATTAAACTATCTCCAAAAGAATCAAAATCTTTCATGCTTCATACACCAAAATATAAATAATTAATTTTTTTAAAAAAGATAAGCTAACTAAGCTTCTAGGTTCATACCCTATATATAAAGGTTATAATCCTTTTCTTTTTAATTTTAAAAAATTCATACAAAATATTATTTTTATCTACACTATTTTTAGGAACAATAATTAGAATTTGTTCATCTTCTTGGTTTAGAGTATGAATAGGTTTAGAAATTAATTTATTGTCTTTTATCCCTTTGACAATAAAGTTAAATAACTTATTTTCCTCAGAAGCCTCGTTAAAATATTTTCTTACACAAGCATTAGCTTCAAGTGTTTTATTATTTTCTGTAATTTTATTTTCTTTTTTTATTGAATGAAAGATAATATTAAATTTTAATTCAAAAATTAATATAATTTTAGCTTCAGCTTTAATAATAAAAACAGGAATAGCCCCCTTTCATTTTTGGTTTCCTATTGTAATAGAAGGACTAAACTGAATCAATAATATTATTTTAATAACTTGACAAAAGGTAGCCCCTATTATCCTTCTTTCATTTTGTTTAAATAATTATTTTTTTTATTTTGCAATTATAATATCAGTAATTTTTGGATCATTTGGTGGTTTAAACCAAACCTCTTTACGAAAATTAATGGCATTTTCCTCAATTAATCACCTAGGTTGAATAGTAGCAGGAATTTTAAATAATCAAAATATTTGAAAAGTTTATTTTATCTTTTACTGTTTTCTTTCAATTTCAATTATTTTTCTTTTTAATAGTTTAAAAATTTTTAATTTAAATCAAATCTTTTCTTCATTTAACTTCAAATTTTTAATAAAAACAATTATTTTTATCCCTCTTTTGTCATTAGGGGGTTTGCCCCCATTTTTAGGATTTTTTCCTAAATGACTAATTATTGATATACTAATAAGTTTAAATATGTTTTTCCTTTTAATTGTTATAATTAATTTTACATTAATTACACTCTATTTTTATCTTCGAATTTCTTATTCCGCATTTTTATTAAATCATAATGAAATAAACTGAAATTTTACATATTACTTTAACAATAAAAAAAAAATAATTTTTTCTTTTCTTTTATTTATTTCTATTTTTGGTCTTTTATTTATTAATTTATTCTTTATTTTCATTTAAAACTTTAAGTTAAAAAAACTAATAGCCTTCAAAGTTATAAATAAAAGATCTATCTTTTAAGTTTTAAAACTTTAATAAAACTATATTTTATTCCTTTAGAATTGCAGTCTAATATCATATATTGACTATAAAGTTAAATTGATTAAAAAGGAATTTATCCTTATATATAGATTTACAATCTATTACTTTTATCAGCCATTTAATCCTAAAAAATTGCAACAATGATTATTTTCTACAAATCATAAAGATATTGGAACTTTATACATTATTTTCGGGGCTTGATCTGGAATAGTGGGAACATCTCTAAGAATGCTTATTCGAGCTGAATTAGGACGACCTGGTACTTTCATTGGTGATGACCAAATTTATAATGTAGTAGTTACAGCACATGCATTTATTATAATTTTTTTCATGGTAATACCTATTCTAATTGGTGGTTTTGGTAATTGACTTGTTCCCCTAATATTAGGGGCTCCAGACATGGCCTTTCCCCGAATAAATAATATAAGTTTTTGACTTCTTCCCCCTTCTCTTACTCTTTTACTTTCTAGTTCTTTCGTAGAAAATGGAGCAGGAACTGGATGAACAGTTTACCCCCCTCTTTCTGCAGCTATTGCTCATAGTGGGGCTTCAGTAGACTTAGCTATTTTTTCTCTTCATTTAGCAGGAGTATCTTCTATTCTTGGTTCAGTAAATTTTATTACTACAGTAATTAATATACGAGCTAATGGTATTACTCTTGATCGAATACCTTTATTTGTATGATCAGTTGTAATTACAACTGTTCTTCTTCTTTTATCTTTACCAGTATTAGCTGGAGCAATTACAATACTTTTAACAGATCGGAATTTAAATACATCATTCTTTGACCCAGCTGGTGGGGGTGATCCTATTCTTTACCAACATCTATTCTGATTCTTTGGGCATCCTGAAGTTTATATTTTAATTTTACCTGGATTTGGAATAATTTCTCACATTATTAGTCAAGAAAGTGGTAAAAAGGAAACATTCGGAACTTTAGGAATAATCTATGCTATACTAGCTATTGGGTTATTAGGGTTTATTGTATGAGCTCATCATATGTTTACAGTAGGTATAGATGTTGATACTCGAGCTTACTTTACTTCTGCTACAATAATTATTGCTGTTCCAACAGGAATTAAGATTTTCAGTTGAATAGCAACTCTTCATGGAACACAAATTAACTATTCTCCTTCAATTTTATGAGCTCTAGGGTTTGTTTTCTTATTCACAGTAGGAGGAATTACAGGAGTAATTTTAGCTAATTCTTCTATTGATGTTATTCTTCATGATACTTATTATGTTGTTGCCCACTTCCACTATGTGCTTTCTATAGGAGCTGTATTTGCTATTATAGCAGGATTTGTTCACTGATACCCACTTTTTACTGGATTGACATTAAACGAAAACTGATTAAAGTCACAATTTGCTATTATATTCTTTGGAGTAAATTTAACATTTTTCCCACAACATTTTTTAGGACTTTCTGGTATGCCTCGGCGATATTCTGACTACCCAGATGCTTATACTGCTTGAAATATTATTTCTACAATTGGATCAACAATTTCAATAATTGGTACATTATTTTTCGTATTTATTATTTGAGAAAGTTTTGTAACACACCGAAACCAAATTTATCCAATACAATTCTGTTCTTCTATTGAATGATACCAAAATCTTCCCCCTATGGAACATTCATACAATGAATTACCTCTACTAACAAATTAGTATTTCCTAATTTAAAATTCTAATATGGCAGAATAGTGCAATGAATTTAAGCTTCATATATAAAGTTTATAACTTTTGTTAGAATAAAATGTCAACATGAGCTAATTTAGGTTTACAAGATAGTAACTCACCAATTATAGAACAATTAAATTTTTTTCACGATCATGCTTTATTAATCATTATTTTAGTAACATTGTCTGTAGGTTATTTAATAGGAACCTTATTTTTTAATAAGCTAAATAATCGATATTTACTTCACGGTCAAACTATTGAAGTAATTTGAACAATCTTACCCGCTTTTATTCTTTTATTCATTGCCTTCCCTTCTTTACGAATTTTATACCTTCTTGATGAAGTTAATAACCCTTCAATTTCTTTAAAAACTATTGGACACCAATGATATTGAAGCTATGAATATTCAGATTTTTCAGGAATTGAATTCGACTCATACATAATCCCTCAAAATGAAATGTCATTAGATACTTTTCGACTATTAGATGTTGATAATCGTGTTATTCTTCCTATTAATAATCAAATTCGAATTTTAGTTTCAGCAACAGATGTACTTCACTCATGAGCTATTCCTTCATTAGGAGTTAAGATCGATGCTTCTCCCGGACGATTAAATCAAACTAATTTTTTTATTAATCGACCAGGATTATTTTTTGGTCAATGTTCAGAAATTTGTGGGGCTAATCATAGTTTTATACCAATTGTAATTGAAAGTATTCCAACGAATCACTTTATTAAATGAATTTCTAATATAATTTAAACATAATTATCTTCATTAGATGACTGAAAAGCAAGTAATGGTCTCTTAAACCAAAATATAGTAAATTAGTAATTACTTCTAATGACCAATAAAAAATTAGTTAAACCCAATAACATTAGTATGTCAAACTAAAATTATCTAATTTTGTAGATATTTTTTGATCCCTCAAATATCACCAATATTATGAACAATTTTATTTTTAATATTTACATTACTATTTTTATTTTTTAATGTTTTAAATTATTTCAATTTTAGCCCAATTTTTAAAAATTCTAATATTGAAAATAAAACAGACAACGATAATAAAAATAATAATACATTTTTAACTTGAAAATGATAATAAATTTATTTTCTATTTTTGATCCTTCAACAAATATTTTTAATTTATCTTTAAACTGACTAAGTTCTTTTTTAGGTATTTTATTTTTCCCAATAATATTTTGATTTTTACCTTCTCGTTTAAATGTTTTCTGAAATAAAATTTTTATTACTTTACACAAGGAATTTAAAACATTATTAGGTATTCATAGTTATAGTGGAACAACTTTTATATTTATTTCTCTTTTTACATTCATTTTATTTAATAATTTCTTAGGATTATTCCCATATATTTTTACTAGTACAAGTCACATAACACTAACTCTATCTCTTGCTCTTCCACTATGGTTAAGTTTTATGTTTTTTGGGTGAATTAACAATACAAAGCATATGTTTGCACATCTTGTCCCTCAAGGAACTCCTCCAGTATTAATACCTTTTATGGTTTTAATTGAAACAATTAGTAACATTATTCGACCTGGAACACTGGCTGTCCGGCTTTCTGCAAACATAATTGCTGGTCATCTTCTCTTAACCCTTTTAGGAAATACTGGAAATTCACTTTCTATATTTATGGTTTCTCTTTTAATTATTGCTCAATTACTTCTATTAACTCTAGAAACAGCAGTTGCAGTAATTCAATCTTATGTATTTACAATTTTAAGTACACTTTATTCAAGTGAAGTTATTTAATTTCACCAAAAAAAATAATTAAAATATTTTAATGATAGCACACGCAAATCACCCATTTCATTTAGTTAATTATAGCCCGTGACCTTTAACAGGTTCAATTGGAGCTATAACATTAACAGCTGGCCTAACTAAGTGATTCCACCAATATGACATAAGTTTATTTTTTCTAGGAGTATTAATTACATTATTGACAATAATTCAATGATGACGAGATATTTCTCGAGAAGGAACTTTTCAAGGACTTCACACTTACCCCGTTACATTAGGATTACGATGAGGAATAATTTTATTTATTATTTCAGAAGTATTCTTCTTTGTAAGCTTTTTTTGAGCTTTCTTTCACAGTAGTCTTTCTCCTACAATTGAATTAGGAAAAATCTGACCTCCAATAGGAATTTACGCCTTTAATCCATTTCAAGTTCCTCTATTAAATACAGCTATTCTTCTTTCATCTGGAGTTACTGTTACATGAGCACATCATAGTTTAATGGAAGGAAATCATTCTCAAACAACTCAAGGATTATTCTTTACCATTCTATTAGGAGTATACTTTTCAGCTCTTCAAGCTTACGAATATATTGAAGCTCCTTTTACTATTGCTGACGCTGTATACGGATCAACATTTTTCATAGCAACAGGTTTCCATGGTTTACATGTATTAATTGGAACAACATTTTTAGCAGTTTGTTTAGTTCGACATCTCCAAAACCATTTTTCTAAAAACCACCACTTTGGTTTTGAAGCTGCAGCATGATACTGACATTTTGTTGACGTTGTTTGACTGTTCTTGTATATTTCTATTTATTGATGAGGTGGATAATGCCTTTTTAAAATAAATTTATATAGTATAATAAGTATACATGACTTCCAATCATGAGGTTTAAAAAATTTTAATATAAATAATTTTAAATTTATTAATTATAGCCTGAATTATTTTTATCATTGCTTTTATTGTAATAGCTCTTTCAACTATTCTAGGAAAAAAGAAAATTTCAGATCGTGAAAAACTTTCACCGTTTGAATGTGGATTTAATCCAATAAATTCTTCTCGACTTCCATTCTCAATTCGATTTTTTTTAATTGCAATTATTTTTTTAATTTTTGATGTAGAAATTGCTTTAATCCTTCCCATAATTTTAACCCTAAAATCTTCTAATTTACTAATTTGAACATACACAAATTTTATTTTTATTTTCATTTTAATTATTGGCTTATTCCATGAATGAAACCAAGGATCTCTTAACTGAACTTTTTAATAAGGTAGTAGTTAACTATAACATTTGATTTGCATTCAAAAAGTATTGAAATTTTCAATCTTCCTTAAAAATTTATATAAAATAAGAAGCAAAATTTGCAATTAGTTTCGACCTAATCATTGGTATAAAAATATACCCTTATTTTACAATTAATTGAAACCAAAAAGAGGTATATCACTGTTAATGATAAAATTGAATATTTTTAATTCCAATTAAAGAAATATGAGGTTCAAGAGAAAGCTGCTAACTTTATTCTTTAATGGTTTAATTCCATTTATATTTCTTATAAAAATTTTATATAGTTTAACAAAAACATTATATTTTCATTATAAAAACAAAGATTTAAGTTCTTTTATAAAATTCAACAATACTTATTAAATTTTAATGATATTTAAGAATTACAATAATTTCCCTAGCTGCTTCAAAACTATGCTCTAAATATAAGCTACTTAAATTTTTTTATACTTTTTTAAATTATAATTACTAATAATATTAAAAAAATCACTCAAAATACAAACAATGTTAAATGAATCTTTAAATTATTAAACTGAACAAATTGAACAATAGAAGAAACCTTTATAAAAATTTTAAACATTTGCTGGATCCCAAAAAACTCTAATCATCCTTGATCTAAATTCTTAAAAAGCTTAAAACTTATTGATAGTGGGTAGTATGTAACCCCAATAGTAGATAGAGGGGGTATAAATCATATTGATCTAGAAAAAAATCTAAACAAATAATAATTTAAAGACTTATTAAAAGAAAAAAAATTTACATTAGAAACTAAATAACCAAATAAGCCCCCAATAATACAAACAGTCAAAGTTAAAAGCTTTAAAGAAAGGGGTAAACAAATTATTGGAGCATAGGGAAAAATTATTCAATTTAACATTGAACCCCCGGAAATCGCAAATACTAATAAACCAAACATACTTTTAAATATTACAAAACTTTTATCATTTAAAATATTTATTGAGCTTTGATTTATTGTTATAATAAATGAATAATAAAATAAACGAAAAGAATAACTAACAGTTAATCCAGTTGAAAAGAAAAAAAGAAAGACAGAAAATAAATTTAATTCAGAAATTAAAACTATTTCTAAAATTATATCCTTTGAATAAAACCCAGCTAAAAAAGGAAATCCACATAGAGCCAAATTAGCTACATTTAAACAAGAAATAGTTAAAGGTATAGAAATAGTTAAACTTCCTATATCCCGGATATCTTGAGAATTTTTCATATTATGAATAATTGCCCCAGCACACATAAATAGTAAAGCCTTAAATAAAGCGTGAGTAAGCAAATGAAAAAAAGCTAACTTATAAAAACCTATGGCCAAAATTCTCATTATTAAACCTAACTGACTTAAAGTAGAAAGAGCAATAATTTTTTTTAAATCAAATTCAAAATTTGCCCCTAACCCGGCTATAAATATTGTTAAACCTGAAATTAATAATAAAAACTTTCCTAAATTAGTATCTGCAAACAAACTACTAAACCGAATTAAAAGATAAACACCAGCTGTTACTAATGTTGAAGAATGGACAAGAGCAGAAACAGGTGTAGGAGCAGCTATCGCCGCAGGTAACCAAGAAGAAAAAGGAATTTGGGCACTTTTTGTTATTGCGGCTAAGATAGCTATTGAACAAATAATTGTTATAGGAAAATCTCCCTTTATAAATTCAATATAAAATAAAAAATTTCAACTCCCATAATTTAATATTCAGGCAATAGACATTAATAAAGCAACGTCTCCTAACCGATTAGATAAAGCAGTTAATATACCAGCATTATAAGATTTTACATTTTGATAATAAATAACTAAACAATAAGATACTAAACCTAACCCATCTCACCCTAATAAAATTCTAATTAAATTAGGACTTAAAATTATTATTATTATTGAAAAAACAAATAATAACACTAAAATAATAAAACGATTAATAAATTGTTCACCTCTCATATAATCCTTTCTATAATAAATTACTAAAGCAGCAATAAATAAAACAAAAGACATAAATAAAAGACTAATTCAATCAAAAATTAATACTATAACTATTATTGTTCTGTTAATACTAAAAATTTCTCACTCAAAAAAGTAAACTAAATCGTAAACTAAAAAATTCAAACCCAAAAAGAACAATGACATTCTTAAAGAAAACAAAAAAATAAAAGAAATAAAACAAATAGAAATAAATTCCACGATTTAAAATAAAATTTTTTTTATATCTTTGACACCACAAATCAAAATTTTTGTTAAACTATTTAAATAAAATTATAAAAAAAATACTATTAATTCTCTTTTTAAAAATAATAAATTAACAGGCAATCAATGTAATATTAAAACTAGGTATTCACGATTAACCGCAAAAGAAAAACTATAATTACCATTATTAAACTTTCCATGTTGACTAAATGAATAAAGATAAAGAGTATAAGCAGCTCTAAAAAAAGATACTAATATCAATAAAAATATTGAAATTTGTGATCACCCTAAAACTCTATTAATTAAACCAATTTCCCCTATTAAATTCAATGAAGGAGGGGCAGCTATATTAGTTGAACAAAGTAAAAATCATCATATTGCTACACTTGGCATAAAACTTAATATCCCCTTATTAATTAATAGACTTCGACTTCCTAATCGTTCATATGTAAGATTAACTAAATAAAAAAGACCAGAAGAACATAACCCATGGGCAATTATTAAAGAATAAGAAAATCCTCATCCTCAACTTAATAATACTATTAGTCCCCCAATAACTAAACTTATGTGAGCAACCGAAGAATAAGCGACTAATGATTTTAAATCAATTTGACGTAAACAAATTAAACTTACTAAGAATCCCCCTACTAAACTAAGAACAATTCAAAAAATATTTAATTTTATAGAAATATTAATAATAATAGAAAAAATTCGAATTAAACCATATCCCCCTAACTTTAATAAAACTCCAGCTAAAATTATTGAACCAGAAACTGGGGCTTCTACATGGGCCTTAGGTAATCATAAATGAACTAAAAATATTGGTATCTTAACTAAAAAAGCAAAAACCAAAAATAAATATAATAAAAAATTATCAATATTAAACTCCTTTAAAAAAAGAAAATTTAAAGAATAAAAATTATTTATAATATAAAATAAAGCTATTAATAAAGGCAAAGATGCAAATAATGTATAAAACAACAGATATAGTCCTGCCTGTAATCGCTCAGGTTGATAACCCCATCCTAAAATTAAAAATAAAGTAGGAATTAAACTTCTTTCAAAAAATACATAAAATAAAAATAAGTTTATGCAACTAAATGTTAAAAGTAATATAAATAATAAAAAAATAACATTAAACAAAAAATAATTAAAGTTTAGTTTAGAAAAATATACACCGCTTCTTGATATAATCATTAATGCACAAATTCAAAATCTTAACAAAATTAAACCAAATGATAATACATCTATCCCAAAAATTATTACAGAATTAAATAAACTCAAATTAAAACTTATAAATAAACATAAAAAAAAACAAAAAAAAATTATATTTTGAACCATTCAAAATATATTTTTCATAAAACAAATAGGAGTTATAAATAATAAGAAAAAAAAAATTTTTAACATTGTAAAAAAGAAAAATTTATAAAATAATCATTCCCGTGAGAACGAATTATAGAAACTAAAATAGAAAGACCTAAAACCCCCTCACAAACAGAAAACACTAAAAAATACATACTAAAATATTGTTCAAAATTAAAAAAATTTAAATAAAAAAATAAAAAAATAAATAATCTTAACACAATAAATTCTAAACTTAATAACATATTTAATAAATGTTTATAAGAAAAAATAAAAGAAAATACACCTATAAAAAAAATAAATAAAAATAAATAAATTAAAGTTGTTAACATTAAAATTTAAATAGTTTAACAAAAACATTGGTCTTGTAAACCAAAAATAAGAAATCTTTCTTTTTAAATATCAGAAAAGAATAAAAATAACTCTTCTTTAATTCCCAAAATTAATATTTTTCATAAACTATTTTCTGATCTGAAATTATACAAAATTTAATATTTTTCTTTTTCATTGTTTCTTCTTTTTCTTTTTCTTTAATAAATCATCCACTATCAATAGGAATTCTTTTAATAATTCAAACTATTTCAATTGCATTATTTACAGGATTATTAACTAAGTCTTTTTGATTTTCTTACTCTCTATTTTTAATTTTTCTAGGGGGAATGTTAATTTTATTTATATATATAACCTCAATTGCATCAAATGAAATATTTAAATTTTCTATTAATTTAAAAATTGTAACATCATTTTGTGCATTTTTTTTTATTTTTTTTATTTTTGTTTTTTTCTTTGATTTTAAAATATTATTTTTTAATAAAATTTTTAATTTAGATAATATAAGACTAATTGAAATAAAAAATTTATTCCTAGAAAATAATTTAACATTAAATAAACTATATAATTTCCCAATAAATATTATTACAATTTTATTAATTAATTATTTATTTTTAACACTAATTGCTACTGTAAAAATTACAAATATTTTTGAAGGTCCTCTTCGACCAAAAAATTAAACTCTAATGAATAAACCTATTCGAAAAACACACCCTTTATTTAAAATTATAAATAATGCTTTAGTTGATCTACCAGCACCATCAAACATTTCTAGATGATGAAACTTCGGTTCATTATTAGGACTATGTTTAATTTTACAAATTGCCACAGGACTATTTTTATCTATACATTATACAGCTGACACAACAATAGCTTTTAATTCAGTTAACCACATTTGTCGTGATGTAAACTATGGTTGAGTTTTACGAACTCTTCATGCTAATGGTGCATCATTTTTTTTTATTTGTATTTATCTTCATATTGGACGAGGTATATATTATGGATCTTATAAGTATTTATACACTTGAACAGTAGGAGTAATTTTATTTTTCTTAACTATAGGAACAGCTTTTATAGGGTATGTATTACCCTGAGGTCAAATATCTTTTTGAGGAGCCACAGTAATTACAAATCTTCTTTCTGCTGTACCTTATATAGGAACTGATTTAGTACAATGATTATGAGGGGGTTTTGCAGTTGATAATGCAACTCTAACTCGATTTTACTCATTTCATTTCTTATTTCCCTTTATTATTGCCGCATTTACAATAATTCACCTGCTATTTTTACATCAAACAGGATCAAATAACCCCTTAGGTATTAATAGAAATTCTGATAAAATCCCATTTCATCCATATTTTTCTTACAAGGATATTTTTGGATTTGTAATAATACTAATATTTTTAACTTTCTTAACTTTAATTGCCCCTTATATATTAGGAGACCCAGATAATTTTATCCCAGCAAATCCTTTAGTCACTCCACCCCACATTCAACCAGAATGATATTTCCTATTTGCTTATGCAATTTTACGATCTATTCCTAATAAATTAGGAGGTGTAATTGCCCTTGTTATGTCAATTGCTATCTTATTTATTTTACCATTTACTAATAAGTTTACTTTCCAAAGTATGCAATTCTATCCTATTAATCAAATTCTATTTTGATCAATAACAGTTACTGTAATTCTTTTAACATGAATTGGAGCCCGACCAGTTGAAGACCCTTACATTTTAACAGGACAATTTTTAACTGTTACATATTTCTTGTATTTTATTATTAATCCTCTAATTGCAATTTGATGAGAAAATTTATTCAAATAGTAAATATTAATAAAAAATAAATAATTAAGTTAATGAGCTTGAATAAGCATATGTTTTGAAAACATAAGATAGAAATTCAAATTTTCTATTAACTTTATACTAATTTTAATTATTAAAAAATAAAAATAAATAAACCTACAAATAAAAATAAGAAATATAATACACTAGGTAAATAACTTTTCCATGCTATATTTATTAATTTATCGTATCGATAACGAGGTAAAGCCCCCCGAACTCAAATAAATAAAAAAGCAATACAATTTAATTTTAAGAAAAAAAAAAATGAACAAACCTGAGACCCTAAAAATAATATAGAAAATAACATACTCATAAATAAAATACTAGCATATTCGGCTAAGAAAATTAAGGCAAAACCCCCGGCACCATATTCAACATTAAATCCTGATACAAGCTCTGATTCACCTTCAGCAAAATCAAAAGGGGTACGGTTAGTTTCAGCTAAACTCGAAATTATTCATATTATACCAATAGGAAAAAATAAAATTAAAAATCACAAATTTTTTTGAAAAAGTTCAAAATAAATCAAATTAAATCTCCCAATTAAAAATAATACAGATAAAAGTATTAATACTAAAGCTACTTCATAAAAAATTGTTTGAGCAATTGATCGAAGAGAACCTAATAAAGCATAAGCTGAATTTGATGACCACCCTGCAAGCATAACCATATAAACACCAAAACTTATACAACAAAAAAAAAATAAAACACCTAAATTAAAAGAATATAATTTAACTAAAAAAGGAATACATAATCAAATAAATAAAGATAAAAATAAAGAAAAAACAGGAGAAAAATAATAAATAATTCTATTAGATAAAAAAGGCAAGATTTGTTCCTTTGTAAATAACTTAATTGCATCACAAAATGGCTGTAAAATTCCAAAATAACCAATTTTATTTGGGCCCTTTCGAATTTGAACATATCCTAAAACCTTACGTTCTAATAAAGTTAAAAATGCTACTCTTACTATTACAAAAATAACTAACATTAAACTTCTAACAAAAGGCATAAATAAATCTAAATTAAAAATCAATACTATTTATAGATTTTAACCTATATACATAAATTCTAAATTTATTGCACTTATCTGCCAAAATAGTTTTTAAAAAATTTTATAATTAAATTTTTTACTATATTAATTTTATTCATATTACAAAAATAATATTTTTATATTTGGTCCTTTCGTACTAAAATATAATATTTAAATAAAGATAGAAACCAACCTGGCTTAAACCGGTTTGAACTCAGATCATGTAAGAATAAATAGTCGAACAGACTAAAAATTTAAACTTCTACACCTAAAATTATATCTTAATCCAACATCGAGGTCGCAAACTCTTTTATCGATTTGAACTCTCCAAAAAAATTACGCTGTTATCCCTAAAGTAACTTAATTTTTAAATCCAAAATTTCAGGATCTCTATATTAACTATTATTAAAAAAATTCTATAAAGAGTTAAATAAATCTTTAAATCACCCCAATTAAATAACCAACAAATAAAATTTATAATGTTCTAAAAAAATTATATAAGTTATTATTATAAAGCTTTATAGGGTCTTATCGTCTTTTATCTACATTTTAGTTTTTTTACTAAAATAATAAATTCATTTATTTTTAAAATAATAAAGCTTATTTTTTATTAAACCTTTCATTCCAGTCTTCAATTAAAAAACTAATGATTATGCTACCTTTGCACGGTCAAATTACCGCGGCTCTTTAAAATTTTTCAGTGTGCAGGCCTTATTTTTTAAAATTTATAAAAAACAATGTTTTTGTTAAACAGTTAAAAATAATATTGCCTAGTTCATAATTTTAAAATAACTTTTTTATTACTTTTTAAACAATTGTTAAATTACTAATTTAATTATTATTAAATTATTTTTTAAATTAAAATAATTATTTAAATAAAAAATTAAAATTTATAAAATAATAAATATTAAAAAATAAAAAATTAATTAAAACATATTAATTAAAAATATCTATTTTTAAGATTACTTTCTTTTTTATTTTTATATTATTTATTTTTAAAATTTTATTTTAAAGCTCAACCCTTAAAATATTAAAAATATTCAATTATAAAAATTTATAATTATTTTTATAATAAAGAATATTTTCTAAATTAAATTTATTTCTTTAAAAATTATATAACTTTAAAAACGATTAACGTCTCATTTCAATAAATTTTTAATTAATATTTTTTACATAATAAAAATTAAAAATTTATAAATCTTTTAAATTATAAAATATTTCTTATTAGAAACATAATATTTAATTAATCCTGATACCCAAGGAACAAAAAATTAATTTTTCTTTTTTAAAAATTATTTTTCAATTTATTTCAACTTTCTTTTTCAATACTTTACACTATAAATCTAAATTTATTGTTTCAATTATATTTACTTAAACAAAAAAAAATATTTTTATTAAAAAAAAATAAAAATAATTAACTAAAATTCTATATTAAGTTTCTATTTTTCAATTTAAAATGATTTGCACATCTTTCTTTTTAATGTAAATAAAATGCTTTACTTTTTAAGCTTTAAATTGTATTTCTAGATACACTTTCCAGTATATCTACTATGTTACGACTTATCTCATTTAAAATTTAAATAACGAGAGCGACGGGCGATATGTGCATATTTTAAAACTCTAATCAATTAATTTTTATAAATTAATTTACTTTTAAATCCACCTTCAAACCTCTTTTTCAAAAAATTATTCATTATAAATAAACTTTATTGTAACTCATTTCTACTTCTTCATAAACTACACCTTGATTTGACATTTTTTTTAATTTAAACTCCTGAAAATTATTTTTTCTATTAAAATATTCTTATGACAACGATATATAAACTGAAAACAAAAAGAAGTAAAATATTCGTGGATTATCAATTACAGAACAAGTTCCTCTAAACAGAATAAAATACCGCCAAATTTTTTAAGTTTTAAAAAATTAATTATTACTACCTAAATGTTTATTATTAACAATTCAAATAATAGGGTATCTAATCCTAGTTTAAAAATTAAATTTTCTAAGCTTCAAAAATTTTTAAATATAAAAATTTTAAATAAAATTTAAATTTCACTTAAAAATTTATTTTTCTTTTTTATTTTATTTCCTTTTAACTTTCATTAAAAAAATTTAATTATAATATTTGTGTAACCGCGACTGCTGGCACAAATTTAATCATTATTTTTTAATAATAACTACAATTTAACATTAATTAAATTAATAATACTAATTACTACTATTAATAAATATATAAATTTTATTTTAATTTTTATTTAAAAAATTATTAATTTACAAAAAATTTTATATGTAAAATTTTATTAAATTAAATTTATTAACATAAATAAAATTATTTTTTTAACTCAAAATTTATTTAAAATAATACTTTTAAATTTAATATCATTAAATTATTTTAAATGTAAATTTTAATTTAATTAAATTTTAATTTAAATAATTAATATTAGTAAATTTAAAACAAAACATTTAAAAAAAACAAACCTTCCCTTTTTTTAAATAAACCAAAATTGATTTTTTGCAAATAAAATTTTTATTTTTTTTTTTTTTAATATAAATTATTTAATTATATATTATATAATCAAAATTTTATATTATATAATTGTTTATTTATTTTATTATTTATATTAAATTTTTATTATTTTTCTAAATATTTTCAAATATTAAATCTTTATTGTACTTAGAATTTTAATTTTTATTATAAATGTTAAATATTATTCATATGATTTTTTATTATATATATATATATTTATTTATATACATATATATATAAGAATTTATATAATTTAATTTAAAATTAAAAATCTTAAACCATTTTTTTTATTTTTTATATAAAAAA